AGTTAAATAGAAAGAATATACTAGAAGGTGGCCAATTTTTTGGGGGGGAGGGGGGGGAAACCTTAATGGTATGAGGTATAAGTAAATATATGTATGCACGTGATATAGTAATATGCAATGTTTTAATTAATGTATATTGAGAATTACATTTTCTATGCTTGTTTCAAGAAAATGTACTGCCTTGTCTGTTTTTTCTTCCAGAAAGTGACCAATGTCAAGTGGAAGAGACCTAAAAAAAAGGAACCCTATGCATTTAAAAGAACGCCTTGGCATGGTGGGTCATGGACAATCGATTTAACACCATTAATCAGATGCCAGGTATAGTTATCCGGGGGGGGAATGTTTACTATTGATGTTCCTGAAATAGGAACCAGATGCCAGTAATAGTTCATTTTGTGCTACCCCCACGATTATTGTCCCTGACCCATCAAGGACCGTTAACATTTAGATAGACTGGTTGGTGGTCTCTTACTGCGCTTAGATTTTGAGGTCCTATTTTAGCTGAGTCCTTGCATGGAAACTGTTATGATGAAAGTTATGGGGATTATACGATTAATCAGTTTTAGTTAATTTACCTTTGAGGTTCCATTATAATGCTTATGTAACTTTACATTAATAATTGATATATGATTGTGTAATATAAACTTATGTAATGTACATAATATGTACTAATACATATGGTCTGATTATGCATAATATGTACTAATACATATGGTCTGATTATGCATAATATGTACTAATACATATGGTCTGATTATGCATAATATGTACTAATACATATGGTCTGATTATGCATAATATGTACTAATACATATGGTCTGATTATGCATAATATGTACTAATACATATGGTCTGATTATGCATAATATGTACTAATACATATGGTCTGATTATGCATAATATGTACTAATACATATGGTCTGATTATGCATAATATGTACTAATACATATGGTCTGATTATGCATAATATGTACTAATACATATGGTCTGATTATGCATAATATGTACTAATACATATGGTCTGATTATGCATAATATGTACTAATACATATGGTCTGATTATGCATAATATGTACTAATACATATGGTCTGATTATGCATAATATGTACTAATACATATGGTCTGATTATGCATAATATGTACTAATACATATGGTCTGATTATGCATAATATGTACTAATACATATGGTCTGATTATGCATAATATGTACTAATACATATGGTCTGATTATGCATAATATGTACTAATACATATGGTCTGATTATGCATAATATGTACTAATACATATGGTCTGATTATGCATAATATGTACTAATACATATGGTCTGATTATGCATAATATGTACTAATACATATGGTCTGATTATGCATAATATGTACTAATACATATGGTCTGATTATGCATAATATGTACTAATACATATGGTCTGATTATGCATAATATGTACTAATACATATGGTCTGATTATGCATAATATGTACTAATACATATGGTCTGATTATGCATAATATGTACTAATACATATGGTCTGATTATGCATAATATGTACTAATACATATGGTCTGATTATGCATAATATGTACTAATACATATGGTCTGATTATGCATAATATGTACTAATACATATGGTCTGATTATGCATAATATGTACTAATACATTCTTTGAATGTTTTATATTATATACAGGAAATAGTTTAGTGTAGAATACTAACTTTGGGAGTTAGTGGTGGAAGTTAAAATCTTTCTTTTCTGGCGCTAGGGAGGAATTTAACCTCCGATCTTCGGATTACAAAACCGATGCTTTAATAGTTAAGCTACTAGGGCGTGTTAGTTAAGAAGTTTATTTTCTACTAGGCCAGCTAGTGGGTTAAGGATGAGAAAGATTAGGAAGTAAAGAATGGAGGCGATTTGTCCAATAATAATAAATGGGTGTTCAACTGGCATTCCTCCAATTCATGTAAGAATAATTACGTCTGCAACTAAGGCCCAGAATAGGAATTGGGAAAATGGTCGGAATGTTAATGATTGTTGTTTGGATGTGTGAAGTAGGGGAACTAGTATCAATACAAGGATTGAGAATAGAAGTGCTAGGACTCCACCAAGTTTATTAGGAATTGATCGGAGGATGGCATAGGCAAAAAGAAAATATCACTCGGGCTTAATGTGTGGTGGTGTAACAAGAGGATTAGCTGGGGTGAAGTTTTCTGGATCCCCCAGGAGGTTTGGGGAAAATAAAGCTAATGATGTAAGTGAAGTCAATAAAATTACAAACCCTAGAAAGTCTTTGTATGAAAAGTAAGGGTGGAAAGAGATTTTGTCTGTGTCTGAGTTTAACCCGGTTGGGTTGTTGGAGCCAGTTTCATGTAAGAAGAGGGCGTGAAGGAGGGTTGCTGCTACAATAATAAACGGAAGTAAAAAGTGGAAGGCGAAGAATCGTGTTAGAGTTGCGTTGTCAACAGAAAAGCCCCCTCAAATTCACTGTACTAGTGCATCTCCTATATAGGGGACTGCAGAAAGGAGATTTGTGATAACTGTGGCACCTCAAAAAGATATTTGTCCTCATGGAAGAACATATCCAACAAATGCGGTTATCATTACTAATAAAAGGAGAATTACACCAATATTTCATGTTTCTTTATAAAGATAAGAGCCATAATATAAACCTCGGCCGATGTGTATGTAAATGCAAATGAAGAAAAATGATGCTCCATTGGCATGTATATTTCGGATAATTCAGCCATAGTTAACGTCTCGACAGATGTGGGCTACAGAAGAAAAAGCTAAAGAGATATCTGAAGTATAATGTATAGCTAAAAATAGTCCAGTTAAGATTTGTATAATTAAGCAAAGGAGGAGGAGAGAGCCAAAATTTCATCATGCTGAAATATTAGATGGGGCGGGTAAATCAATTAGTGCATCGTTGGCAATTTTAAAGAGGGGGTGTACTTTTCGTAGGCTGGCCATTAGAGGTTCTTGTAGTTGAATACAACGGTGGTTTTTCGAGTCATTGGTCTCGGTTAAAGTCCGGGCAGGAATTATGGATTTTTTTATTTATTTATTTCTATTAGGTTTAGTGGCCAGTTTAGTAGCTGTAGCTTCTAACCCTGCGCCTTATTTTGCTGCATTTGGGTTGGTTATAGCAGCAGGGGTAGGATGTGGTGTTCTAGTGGGACATGGAGGATCTTTTTTGTCGTTAGTCTTGTTTTTAATTTATTTGGGTGGTATACTTGTTGTGTTTGCTTATTCAGCAGCTTTGGCTGCTGAGTTACATCCTAAAAGTTGAGGGGATCAATCCGTTGTTGGTTATGTTTTAATTTATTTATTAGGGGTAGGAGGTGTGGGCTGATATTTTCATGAGTGGTGGTATGGATCTTGATTTGTTGCAGATGAAAAGGATTTTTATGTTCTTCGAGCTGAGGTTGTAGGGGTTGCTTTATTATACTCTTGAGGGGGTTTAGTGCTAGTGACAGGAGGTTTGGGCTTACTACTTACATTGTTTGTTGTTCTTGAATTAACACGAGGTTTAAGTCGTGGAGCAATTCGAGCAGTTTAAATAAATACAAAAAGGGTTACTAGGGCACTAGTTCATAGGAAAATGGTTAGATAGGTTTTGATTATTCCTTGTTGAGGGTCGCTAGCATATGTAGATATTTTGATTTGTGAGTATGCAAGTCCTTTAGGGCCTGAGTTTTCAAATCATGTCTGATCTAATAGTTGTGTGGCAATTAATTGTCCTATGGTAAGGTTAAGTTTTGGTAAAAGGCGGTGAATTGTTGAAGGAAAGAACCCCAGTATGTTTGAAAATTTATGTAGGGGTAAATTGGGGGTGGTTTTAAATTGTTTAGAGGTTATTATTGCGAGCTCTATGGCAACTAAAAGGCCCAGGATTGTAATTAATAGTGCTGTAAATTTGAGGATAGGGGGCATGGTTATGGTTGGGGTTTTGAAGGGTAAAAAGTTAGATGTAATTAATAGTCCTGCAGTAATACTTCCTCAGGCTAGGCGTTTAATAGGGTTAATTACGGCTGGGTTATTTTCATTAATGGGGGAGAGAGAAAGAAAACGTGGGGTTCCTATTGTTACAAAAAAAATTACTCGGAAACTATAAACTGCAGTAAAAGAAGTAGCAATTATTGTAAGGGCAAGGGCTCAGGCATTAAGGTGGGAAGTATTTAGGGCTTCAATAATGGCATCTTTGGAAAAGAAGCCTGCTAAGAATGGAGTTCCTGTTAAAGCGAGGCTTCCAATGGTGAGGCAGGAGGATGTAAGTGGCATAAGCTTGTGTAATCCTCCTATTTTTCGAATGTCTTGTTCGTTATTTAAGCTGTGAATAATAGAGCCTGAGCAGAGGAAAAGTATGGCTTTGAAAAAGGCGTGGGTGCAGATATGAAGAAACGCTAGTTGGGGCTGATTAAGGCCAATAGTAACTATTATTAAACCTAGCTGGCTTGATGTGGAGAAAGCTACAATTTTTTTGATATCATTTTGGGTTAATGCACAGGTGGCAGTAAATAGTGTTGTTAGGGCCCCTAGGCAGAGACAAGTTGTAAGAGCTAATTGGTTATTTTCTATTAATGGGTGAAGACGGATAAGAAGAAAAATTCCTGCTACAACTATAGTGCTTGAGTGCAATAGAGCGGAAACTGGGGTAGGGCCTTCTATGGCTGAAGGGAGTCACGGGTGTAAACCAAATTGAGCTGATTTACCTGTAGCAGCAAGAATGAGGCCAAGTAGAGGTGCGGTTATGTTAAAGTCTTTGGATAGGAAAAAGATTTGTTGGATTTCTCAGGAATTTATATTAGTCGCTATTCAAGCTATGCTTAAAATAAGTCCAATGTCCCCTACTCGATTGTAAAGAACAGCTTGTAGGGCTGCTGTGTTTGCATCTGCACGCCCATATCACCAGCCGATGAGTAAAAATGATATAATACCAACACCCTCTCATCCAATAAAAAGTTGAAATATATTGTTGGCGGTTACCAGAATAATTATAGCTACAAGGAAAAGAAGAAGATATTTAAAGAATCGGTCTATATAGGGGTCTGAATGTATGTATCATGAAGCAAATTCTAGAATAGACCAGGTAACAAATAAAGCAATGGGTGTAAAAATAAGGGAGTAGTGGTCAAATTTAAAGCTAATATTTACATCAAAATTTATGGTATTTATTCAATATCAGTTAACTATTACACTTTCTGTGCCTTGATCGATGAAAATTATTAGTGGGAGAAGGCTGGTAAAAAATGCGGTGCTTACAGCTGTTTTTACGTGTGTAGTAGTTGATATAGGCTTTTTTGGGTGAGAATCTAGGCATAGAAGTAATGGGTAAAGAAGAATATTGAGTGTAAGAATAAGTGAGGAGGTTAGTATAAGAGGTGTGGTGTGCATAGCTGCTACTTGGATTTGCACCAAGAGTTTTTGGTTCCTAAGACCAATGGATGAGCTGTTATCCTTTAGGAGCGCGAGTGAGCCGCGGAATTTAGCCGTGGGTATAAAAATTAGCAGTTTCTACTGTCTCAAGACCTCTCTCGGTGAATAAGTGGATTTTAACCTCTATTTTTAGAATCACAATCTAATGTTTTGTTTAAACTATATTTACAGGAGAATCATCCTCATAGGAGTTCTGGTTTAATAATGAGGAGGAGGAGGGGAATTAAATGTAGTGCTAGTAGTAGGTGCTCACGAGTGTGAGAGGGGGGAAGTTTTGTTATATGTGCAGGGGTTGGTCCGCGCTGTGATATTAAGAATAGGTAGAGGGAATAGGCAGCTGTGATTAGGGTTCCCAGTCCTGTAAAAATAAGTGTTCAAGGAGTTCAGTTATATAAGGATGAGATAATAAATAATTCCCCTATTAGGTTAGGTAGAGGCGGGAGAGCAAGGTTGGCCAGGCTTGCGATAAATCACCATATAGTTATGAAAGGAAAAAGTATTTGTAACCCACGGGCTAGTATTATTGTTCGACTGTGAGTTCGTTCGTAGGTTGTGTTAGCTAAGCAGAAGAGTGCTGAGGAAACTAGGCCATGAGCAATTATTAAAATAATTGCGCCTGTAAGTCCTCAGGGTGTTTGGATAAGGATTCCTGCTGCTACTAGACCTATGTGACTTACAGAGGAATAAGCAATTAGAGATTTTAGGTCAGTTTGTCGTAAACAAATGGAACCTGTTATTACAATGCCTCACAAAGCTAAAATAATAAATGGGTAGGCTATATCTTTGGTTAGGGGGTCTAGTATTGTTGTAATACGAATTATACCATATCCTCCAAGTTTAAGCAAAATTGCGGCTAGTACCATGGATCCAGCCACGGGGGCTTCTACGTGGGCTTTTGGAAGTCATAGATGAACTCCATAAAGTGGTATTTTTACTAGAAATGCAATTAAACAGCCGGCTCATCAGATTTTGTCTCCTCAGGAAAAGAGGGTAATAGTTTGTGAATAGTGTAATACTAATATAGAAAGTGTATTTGTGTTTTGTTGTAGTAAAAGGAGGGCAATAAGAAGTGGCAAAGAGCCAGCTAGAGTATAAAATAAAAAGTAGGTTCCTGCATTAAGGCGTTCAGCTTGATTTCCTCATCGAGTAATAATAATTAAAGTTGGAATAAGTGTTGCTTCAAATATAATGTAAAATATAATAATTTCAGTTGCGCTAAATGCTAAGATAAGAAAAATTTGGAGAGAGGTTATTAGTATAAGATATGTTTGTTGTCGACTAAGAGGTTCTTGGAGGATGTGGTTTTGACTAGCAAGAATTATTAATGGTAAAAGTCAACAAGATAAAACTAAAAAGGGTGTGGAAAGTTGATCTGTACCCATAAAATGGTTTGAGGCTGTTCATCCTGTTTCTGAATTTCATTTAAATAGAACAAGGCTCACAAAAGCAATAAAAAGGCTTTGTATTGTTGTTGTGGTTCATAGTCATTTTTGATTTGAAAGTCAGATGGTTGGAATAAGTATAATTGTCGGAATTAAAATTTTTAACATTGTAGTAAGTTGAGGTTCTGTAAATGGTCAGTTCCGTGAGTTCGGGTTGTAGCAACAAGAAGGGCTAGTCCTACACTAGCTTCACAGGCAGAAAATGTTAGAAGAAGTATTGGGGCAGCAGAGAAAGTGGTTGATTCCAACTGCAGAGCTCAGAGGGCCAGGGCAATAAACAAAGATAATATTATTCCCTCTAAGCATAAAAGGGCAGATAGTAAGTGAGTTCGGTGGAAGGCTAGGCCAATTAAGCCTAATAAAAAAGCTGAAGTAAAGCTGAAGAGTGTTAATGACATAAAGAGGTTATGGATTTTAACCATAATTTTCTGAGCCGAAATCAGAGGTCTTTTATTGGACTAACTTCTTATTCAGCTCATTCAAGGCCCCCCCGGAGTCATTCGTATGCTAATCCTAAGGTTAATAAAATAAGAATAAATACAGTTCAAAACAGGGTAGAGGAGGGATTTATAAGTTGGCAGCCTCAGGGAAGTGGTAAAAGTAAGGCAATTTCTAGGTCGAAGAGGAGGAAGAGGATGGCAACTAAAAAAAATCGTAGGGAAAATGGAAGACGAGCTGAACCAAGAGGGTCAAATCCGCATTCATATGGTGAAAGCTTTTCTGCGTCTGGATTTATTTGAGGAAGTCAGAATGAGATTGTAGCTAGAAGTAAAGATAAAATTATTGTGATTAAAAAAATAGTTGTAATTAAATTCATTATCTTTCCTTGGATTTTAACCAAGACTAAATGATTGGAAGTCATTTGTACTAAATTTAATACTAGAAAGATTATGAGCCTCATCAATAGATAGAGACGTAAAGGAAAAGTCAAACCACGTCTACAAAATGTCAGTATCAAGCGGCTGCTTCAAATCCAAAGTGATGTTGGGAGGTAAAGTGGTGAAGAATTTGTCGAATTAGGCAGACTGCTAGAAATGTTGAGCCAATAATGACGTGTAGGCCGTGGAATCCTGTAGCGACAAAAAATGTTGAGCCGTAGACACCATCGGCAATTGTAAATGGGGCTTCATAATATTCTATAGCTTGAAGTGCGGTGAAATAAAAACCCAGAAGAATTGTTAGAGTCAGGGCTTGAATGGCTTGTTTACGTTCCCCTTCTATTAGACTATGGTGAGCTCAGGTAACTGTAACCCCAGATGCTAAAAGTACAGCGGTATTAAGTAGGGGAACTTCAAATGGGTCAAGGGTGATAATTCCTGTGGGCGGTCAACATCCTCCGAGCTCAGGGGTTGGTGCAAGGCTTGAGTGATAAAAAGCTCAGAAAAATCCCAGGAAGAAGAATACTTCGGATGTGATAAATAAAATTATACCGTAACGTAGGCCTTTTTGGACGGGGGGGGTGTGGTGGCCTTGAAATGTCCCTTCACGAACAATATCGCGTCACCATTGAAATATTGTTAAGAGGAGAAGAACAAGACCTAGTGTTATTAGTGTTGTGGAGTGGAAGTGAAATCAGACTGCAAGGCCTGATGTTATCAAAAGGGCAGCTACTGCGCCGGTTAAAGGTCAAGGGCTTGGGTTAACTATATGATATGCGTGTGCTTGGTGGGCCATAAATATTTTCTTGTAGGTATAGGCTTAGTAGCAGTACGAATACATATGCTTGAATTGCTGCTACTGCAATTTCAAGTATTGTCAATAGGAGAAGTACAGATATTGTTAAAATGGCTACAGTGGTAGTAGTGAAGCTAGGACCGCAATTGCGGTTGCAATAAGTTGAATGAGTAAGTGGCCCGGCTGTTAAGTTGGCTGTTAGTCGAACGCCTAGTGCCAGGGGTCGAATAAATAAGCTAATAGTTTCGATGACAATAAGTACGGGAACTAGTAAGGGGGGGGTGCTTTCGGGAAGTAGGTGTGCCAAGGCTGCGGTTGGTTGGTTTCGTAGTCCAATAATTACTGTAGCTAGTCAAAAAGGGACGGCAAGCCCCATATTGAGTGAAAGCTGGGTTGTTGGTGTAAAGGTATATGGTAATAGTCCTAATATATTGATGAGTAGTAAAAATACTATTAAAGAGGTTAATATTAAGGCTCATTTATGTCCACCCTGGTTAACGGAGATAAAGATTTGTCGAGTAAATTGCCCAACAGATTGTCCTTGTAGTATAATTGTGCGGTTACTTAATCACCGGTTGGAGGGGGAGGGAAGTAGGATTCACGGGAATGTTATGGCAATTATAATTAGAGGAATGCCTAAATAATAAGGGGTTAAGAATTGGTCAAAGAATCCTAGTGCCAGTTTCAGCATCAGGCGTTAGTTTTTAATTTTAAAACATTAGACGTTTCTGGGTCATTATTAAAACTATATTTTATTACTTTAGAGGGGATAATGGCAAGGAAAACTACTCAAGAGAATATAAACGTGGTGAATCAAGGTTTAAGTATAAGTTGTGGCATTTCACGAGGGGCGGTCGGGAGCCGCCAACTTTTAGCTTAAAAGGCTAATGCTGGACCCTTACAGCTTCCTGGTGAGGCGTCTTCGAGTATAAGAGATGACCAAGTTTCAAAGTGAGTTAAGGGGACAGCTTCTACCACAATGGGTATAAAGCTGTGGTTTGCCCCACAGATCTCAGAACATTGTCCGTAAAATACACCAGGGCGTGCAGCGATGAAAGCTGTTTGGTTTAGTCGGCCCGGTATGGCATCTATTTTTACACCAAGGGCTGGGACAGCTCAGGAGTGAATAACGTCATCAGATGAAATTAATATTCGGATTGGAGAGTTTATTGGAACTACCATGCGATGATCAGTCTCAAGTAGTCGGTATTGCCCCGGGGAGAGGTCGTGGGTTGGGATTATATAGGAGTCAAAGCTAAGATCTTGATAATCTGTATATTCATATGTTCAGTATCATTGGTGTCCTAAGGCTTTGACAGTTAAATGGGGACTGCCAATCTCATCTATTAGATATAAGATGCGAAGGGACGGGAAGGCAATAAGGAATAAAATTACTGCTGGTAATACGGTTCATACAATTTCAATTTCTTGAGAATCTAGAATATATTTATTTGTTAAATTAGAAGACACTATTGCAACAATAATGTAAAGGACTAGCGTGCTAATTAAAAAAACGATTATTAATGCATGGTCATGAAAATGAAGGAGTTCTTCTATAACAGGTGAAGCCGCGTCTTGGAATCCTAGTTGTGATGGATGTGCCATAAAGCTATTAAGCTCATGACACGCAGGGCTTTAACTTGCAATGCTGCCTCGACAAGACAGTGTAATTATTTTACTAGTACCATTTAGAAGAAAGAAGCAGAAGTGGTTATGCGGCTGGCTTGAAACCAGCATGAGGGGGTTCGATTCCTTCCTTTCTCGTGAAGAGGGGTCTGAACAAAGGCAGGCTCTTCAAATGTATGATAAGGAGGGGGGCATCCATGCAATCATTCGGCGTTAGTTGAGGTTAATTCAGTAGTTAAGACTTCTCGTTTAGCTGCGAAGGCCTCTCATAAAATAAATAGAAATATAATTACAGCAATTAGAGATATTAGAGAGCCGATAGATGAGACTGTGTTTCAAAGAGCATAGGCATCTGGGTAATCTGAGTATCGTCGGGGTATTCCGGCCAATCCTAGGAAATGTTGGGGGAAGAAGGTTAGGTTTACACCAATAAATATCACCCCAAAGTGAATTTTTGTTCAGGTGCTATGTAGAGTATAACCTGAAAAAAGGGGGAATCAGTGAACAAAGGCTCCTATAATGGCAAACACTGCTCCCATTGACAAGACGTAGTGGAAATGTGCGACTACATAATAAGTATCGTGAAGGGCAATGTCTAAAGAGGAGTTGGCCAGTACAATACCTGTTAACCCACCCACGGTGAAGAGAAAAATAAATCCTAAGGCCCAAAAAAGAGGGGTTTCTCATTTAATTGAGCCGCCATGTAAAGTGGCTAATCAGCTAAACACTTTTACCCCGGTGGGGATTGCGATAATTATTGTCGCAGAGGTGAAGTATGCTCGAGTATCTACGTCTATTCCTACTGTAAATATATGATGGGCTCAAACAATAAAGCCTAGGAGACCAATGGCTATCATTGCCCAAACCATACCCATATAACCAAAAGGCTCTTTTTTACCTGAATAATAGGCAACAATGTGAGAAATTATACCAAACCCCGGTAAGATTAAAATATAAACTTCAGGATGCCCAAAAAATCAGAATAGGTGTTGATAAAGGATAGGGTCACCTCCACCTGCAGGGTCAAAAAATGACGTATTAAGGTTTCGATCTGTTAAGAGCATAGTAATGCCAGCTGCTAAAACTGGGAGTGAAAGAAGAAGAAGCACTGCCGTTACTAATACAGCTCAGACAAATAAGGGTGTCTGGTATTGTGAAGTTGCTGGGGGTTTTATATTAATAATGGTCGTAATAAAATTGATTGCCCCAAGAATAGATGAAACTCCGGCTAAATGAAGTGAAAAAATAGTTAAATCTACAGAAGCTCCTGCGTGTGCAAGGTTTCCAGCAAGAGGGGGATATACAGTTCATCCTGTTCCTGCCCCAGCTTCTACGCCAGAAGAAGCTAGAAGAAGAAGAAAAGAAGGAGGGAGAAGCCAAAAGCTTATATTATTTATTCGAGGAAAGGCTATATCAGGGGCGCCAATCATTAATGGGACCAGTCAGTTTCCAAAACCCCCGATTATTACAGGTATTACTATGAAAAAAATTATAACGAAGGCATGTGCAGTCACTAAAACATTATATACTTGGTCATCTCCTAATAGAGATCCAGGTTGACCTAGCTCTGCTCGGATTAACAGGCTTAAAGCTGTGCCAACTATCCCGGCCCAAGCACCAAATACAAGATAAAGGGTGCCGATGTCTTTATGATTTGTAGAAAATAATCAGCGGGTAATTGCCATTAGGTAGGGTGGCCGAGTGTTAGGCAGTGGATTGTAGCTCCATAAACAAAGGTTTAAATCCTTTTCTTATCAGCCCCGTGGTGTATAAGCTCATTGAATTGCAAATTCAAAGGTGCGGGTAATTCCTTGCCGGGGCTTTCCCCGCCTTTTTAGGCGGGCGGGGAAAGGTAGATGAATGCTCGCTGGCTTGGGCACTTAGCTGTTAACTAGGATTTTGTAGGATCGAGGCCTTCTCATCTAGAAAAAGCTTTAGCTTAATTAAAGTATCTGGGTTGCATTCAGAAGATGTAGGATAAAGTCCTGCAAGTGTTAAGAGCTTTGAAGGCTCTTGGTTTGACTTAACCTAAATCTCTAATGATCTCTAACGTTATTTGCTTTTAGATAAGGTAGAAGTAGGTAAAAGCTATAACGAGAGGGGTAACGGGTAGAACAATGATGGCTACAGTAAGAACTGTGCTTAATACATTTTTATCTTTTTTGTTTTTACGACGTCAAGAAATTTTAGTTTTGGATGTATTTGGAAAAAGTGTAATGGCGGAAAAGTAGCATAAGCGGATGTAAAAGTATAAACTAATTAAAGCAGTTATTATAATTATTGTGCTGGGTACGGCTATTTCTTGTTTTGTCATTTCATCAATAATGCATCATTTGTTTATGAAGCCTGTTAGTGGTGGAAGACCTGCTAGTGATAGTAAAACTAGCACTATGGTTGCTGCTATAATTGGGTTTTTTGATCAAGAAATGGAAAAGGTGCTGATTTTTGTTGATGAGGTTTCTATTAAGGTGAGAAAAGCTGCTATGGTTATGAAAATGTAAATTCCTAAAGCTAGTATTGATAGGTTTGGTGCAAACTGAATTACAATAATAATTCAGCCAAGGTGGGCTGTTGATGAATAGGCTAAGATTTTTCGTAGTTGAGTTTGGTTGAGTCCCCCTCAAGTTGCTAGTGCAGCGGATAAAATACCTACTGTTGTTAAAAAAGAAAAGTGAATGGCATGAGATATTTGTAGAAGGAGGGCAAATGGTGCTAGTTTTTGTCATGTGGATAAAATTAATCCTGTTATGAGGTTAATTCCTTGTATTACTTCTGGGAGTCAGAGGTGAAATGGTGCAAGTCCTAGTTTTATAGATAGAGCAAGTATAACAAGAGCAATTGCAAATTCATTTTTAATATTTATAATTTCTCATTGAACTTCTATTCATCCATTAAAAGCTGTGGCAAATATTAATATTCCTGTAGCAGAAGCTTGAATCAGTAAATATTTAGTTGCTGCTTCTGATGCTCGGGGATGGTGGTGTTGGGTTATTAAAGGTATAATAGCTGCAGTAGAAATTTCAAGTCCAACCCATGCAAATAGTCAATGGGTGCTAAGGAAAGTTAAGGTGGTTCCGAGGCCAATGGATGCTAAAAAAATATATAATAAAATTTGTGGCATGTAGTAAGAGAGGGGGTTTAACCTTCATTTTCGGGGTATGGGCCCGATAGCTTAAATTAGCTTATCTTACTAAAATATAAGAGTAGGAGGTGGTGTAATGGAAGCACCAAGAGTTTTGAGTTCTTGAATAGGGGTTCAAGCCCCCTTCTCCTAAGAGCTGGAAGGATTTTAACCTTCGTAAATCACTCTATCAAAGTGGTCCTTGGAAATTCAGGCACAGCTCTGGTTCAAATTATAATTGGGGTGGAAGACCTGTAAATGCAATTGGAAGTGTGGTGTGTCATATAATAAGTGCTAGGGTAATAGGTAAAAAGTTTTTTCAGGTGAGATGTATCAGTTGATCGTATCGGAATCGAGGATAAGAGGCTCGTACTCATAAAAATAAAACTGAGAGAAGTGCTGCTTTAAATATTAGGTTGACTGAAGTAAGTTCGGGGATGGATGGTATGTGTGAGGCTCCAAGAAAAAGAATAGTAGATAAGGTATTTATAAGTAGAATATTAGCATATTCAGCTAAAAAGAATAGTGCGAATGGGCCTCCTGCATATTCTACGTTAAACCCAGAAACTAGTTCTGATTCGCCTTCAGTTAAATCAAATGGTGCTCGGTTTGTTTCTGCAAGAGTGGAGACATATCATATTGCTGCTAGTGGTCAGGCTGGAAAAATGAGTCAAATAGTTTCTTGTGTTGTATTAAATATTTGAAGGGTAAAACCTCCTGTAAGTACGATGACTGAAAGAAGAATTAGGCCTAGGCTAACTTCATAGGAGATGGTTTGTGCTACGGCTCGTAATGCTCCGATGAGTGCATATTTTGAATTTGATGCCCATCCGGATCCTAAAATAGAATAAACTGCGAGACTTGAGAGTGCTAAGATAAAGAGAATTCCAAGATTAAGGTCTGTTACAGGATAAGGAATTGGCATGGGGGCTCAAAGTATTATGGCTAGTGTAAATGCTAGTATGGGTGCTATTAAAAATAGAAATGGAGATGCAGTAGATGGGCGGATTGGTTCTTTAATAAATAGTTTAACCCCGTCTGCAATAGGCTGAAGAAGCCCATATGGCCCTACTACGTTTGGGCCTTTTCGTAATTGTATATAGCCTAGGACTTTTCGTTCAATTAAGGTCAGGAATGCTACTGCTAAAAGAACTGGTACAATATAGGCTAATGGGTTAACAAGATTAGTAATAAAAACAGGCATAGTTGAGGAGAGGATTTGAACCTCTGGGAAAAAGGGCTTAGGCCTTTCGCACTTACCGGACTCTGCCACCTCGACTCATCCAAGTTATCTTTGGAGGTATTATGCTTTTCTTTATTCAATTTAGTTGATTTCATTGAGTAGAAGTAAGGCGTGTTTTGAGTAGGGGCCTTATTTCTCCGGTCCTTTCGTACTAGGAGAAGTAGCGTTACAGATAGAAACTGACCTGGATTACTCCGGTCTGAACTCAGATCACGTAGGACTTTAATCGTTGAACAAACGAACCCTTAATAGCGGCTGCACCATTAGGATGTCCTGATCCAACATCGAGGTCGTAAACCCCCTTGTCGATATGGACTCTTGGAGGGGATTGCGCTGTTATCCCTAGGGTAACTTGGTTCGTTGATCGGCTTTATGCCGGATCTTTTGGTCAGAAGTTCTGTGCCTTAGAGGTGTACCTCGTGGTTTTAGGATATATCCCGTTCCACATGGGGGATTTTTTTTCTCCCATGGTCGCCCCAACCGAAGACGTTAATCAATTAGCTATTTTGTTTTTACCTTTAAAGTAGGGTTTTTAAACATAGTTGATTTTATGTCTTAAGCTCCATAGGGTCTTCTCGTCTTGTATATTTATACCCGCTTCTGCACGGGTAGATCAATTTCACTGATTAGAAAAGGGAGACAGTTAAGCCCTCGTTTCACCATTCATACAGGTCTTTATTTAAAAAACAAGTGATTGCGCTACCTTTGCACGGTCAAAATACCGCGGCCGTTTAACTTAGTCACTGGGCAGGTAGGACCTCTTATACATAGATTTTTGCAAGAGGCGATGTTTTTGGTAAACAGGCGAGGCTTGTGTTTGCCGAGTTCCTTCCTTTTCTTTTAATCTTTCCTCAAGGCTCTCCAGTGTGGGGTTAACGATTGTTTAGTGTGGGATTTTCTTGGTTTTTTATGTTGCCACTTTTCCCTCTTTAATTGGGTTCGTTAATTATTAGTGGTTGGTCCGATCTAATTTACACATGGGCGGGGAGAAGGGGTTACCTTCTTGTTACTCATTTTAGCAGTATTTTTTCCATGTAGGCATGGAATAGCCTAATATTAATAGGGGTTTGGAGATAAAATATCAGAATAAAAGATTTTAAGTTCGCTTGAGCTTTAACGCTTTCTAAGTAGATGGCTGCCTTTAGGCCCACTAAAGCGATTTATCTTGTGTAATATGACTCTTAACCTCCTGGTTAGGTTGTATCCTAATTCAAATGGGCTGTACCCCCTTTGAATAACTCTCATAAGTTGCCCTAATCCGTAGAGCAGAATTGCTTGTGTGGGTTGGGGAATATGAGGCTGAACTAATATCCATTTTTTAGGCAACCAGCTATCACCAAGTTCGATAGGTCTGTCACCCCTACCCGGAGATCTTCCCACTCTTTTGCAACAGAGACGGGTTGGCCCTAATATAGGCTGTCTCGGGGTAGCTCACTTGGTTTCGGGAATAAGAACTAAAGTTTCTCTATGCTCTTAAGGTTCTGACTAAATCATGATGCAAAAGGTACGAGGATTTATCTCTGCTTTTTTGGGCTTAAATGGGTTATTTCATTTCTCTTTCAGCTTTCCCTTGCGGTACTAGTTCTATTGCTTTTAGTGCCTTTTCTGTCGCCCATACTAAGGCAGAAGAATGGTTTAGTTTATTAGGTTAATTTTGGTAAGGTAAATAAATATTGTAATATTTTTCTTATGGTTGAGCTAGCTTTTTGGCTCAAAACGATCCAATTTGCATGGATGTAGTCTCAGTGTAAGGGAGGTGCCTGACTATCTCGGCCACATTCTGATGTTCCAAGTGCACCTTCCGGTACACTTACCTTGTTACGACTTATCTCCCCGTGTTATTAGTTTTCTGGTTATTTACTTAGTTTGTGTTTGTTGGGGAGGGTGACGGGCGGTGTGTGCGCGTCTCAGAGCCTAGTTCAAAATGACTCTCTATTTGATTTTTACTACTAAATCCACCTTCGGGTATTGATTTCATGATACCGTTCGTTATTTTCTGATACAGAAAATGTAGCCCATCTCTTCCCACCTCATAAGCTACACCTCGACCTGACGTTTTGGGTTATTTCCATTATGCTTACTGTTTATCCTTCACAGGGTAAGCTTGCGACGGCGGTATATAGGCTGAATAAGCAAGGGGTGGTGAGGTTAAACGTGGATTATCGGTTCTAGGACAGGCTCCTCTAGGTGGGTCTGAGACACCGTCAAGTCCTTTGGGTTTTAAGCTAGCGCTCGTAGTACCCTGGCGGATGTTTTTGTAATGAAAGCATCTAAGTTTAAGGCTAAGCATAGTGGGGTATCTAATCCCAGTTTGTTTCTTAGCTTTCGTGGGGTCGGAAGAGGTAAAGTTACTTTCGTAATAGGGCTTCGTATTCTCATAAAACTTATAACAGTATGGAGAGTATTTGACTTTATTTGTTTGTTTCCTAACCACTCTTTACGCCGTATTTATCAACTAGGGTCTCTCGTATAACCGCGGTGGCTGGCACGAGTTTTACCGGCCCTAAATTAACCTTAATTAAGTCAAGTTTTCACTTATGGCTTAATGTTTATTACTGCTGAGTTCCCTTGAGGGTGTGGCGTAGCAAGGCGTCTTGGGCAGTATAGAAAGGTGCCTGATGCCAGCTCCTCGTCCCCGGGTAAGGGGGAGTGAGGGCATTTTCACAGGGGTGCGGATACTTGCATGTATAAGTTAGGCTAAAGCTGATAGTAAAGTCAGGACCAAGCTTTTGTGCTTGCGGAACTTTTTAAGGTCCATCTTAACATCTTCAGTGTTATGCTTTATTTAAGCTACGCCAGC